AAAAAAGAAATGTGAAATTATTGAGTAGTCTACTTCCCCTCAAATGATGAATCCCCTGAAAGGAATATTTTGGGACTCGTAAAGGATTTCTTTGTCTATATATTGTATTGTTCCATTTGATCTTTTTTAGGTCTCTACTCACCTCGATGGTTATGTGCATGATATCCCTTGAAGCATATATGCGATAGATAAGCTCCTGTAACCATGCTATATTCGCTTGCGCTTGCCTGAACAGAATTTCTTTCTCAAAGAAATGGAATGTATAATTCCACAAAAAGTCTTTTTTCACGAGGTATAACTAACTATTCCTATATTATCTGTTACAGAATCAGACCATGGATCAATTCCCCTTTTCTTACATTTTGAAGTCTTGAATGCACCCATAATTCTGAGCTTCATGTTCCTCCTCCCAAGATACATGTCAGAGCCGGGGGCATCCCAATCAAATTAAATGGGATGACAGTTTCTCAGTCTAAATCTGTCAAATGAAAATTTTGATCAAATCACACATCGCAATATACTAGGCCCTCTAATTCCCTAAGGGGCTTATCTAAAATATTCGCAATATAACTAGGAAGACGTTTCAAATACCACACATGAGTCACTGGACATGTCAGTTTGACGTATCCCATTTGGTACCTTCGTATCCGAGAATCAACAAATTCCACTCCGCATTCTTCACAAAATTTCGGGTCTTCTTTTTCAGTCCCAATCCCTCGGTAATTTCCACAAGCACAAATCCCACTTTTTATGGGTCCGAAAATTCTTTCACAAAACAATCCATCTTTCTCCGGTTTATTAGTTTTATAATGAAAAGTATAGGGTTTTGTCACCTCTCCGACTATCTCTCCATTGGGTAAAATTTTTTTTGCCCAAGCCATGATTTGTTGAGGGGAAACTGGTCCAATTCGAAGTTGTTGATGTTTATACTGGTCGATCATAGAATAGAAATTCTGATTCATTGAGATCAAGCTTCCTTCCTGTCCATCTGAAAGTTCTTTTCAGATACAAGGAAATGATTCAGTTCCAGGGACAAAGATCGTAGTTCTCGAACGAGCAATCGAAAAGATTCTGGAGCACCCTCTGGATTAGGTACTGTTGCTCCAATAATCGTAGCACCAAGTACTTCCTGACGAGCTCTAATATGATCAGATTTATAAGTAAGCATCTCTTGTAAAATATGAGCAACACCAAATCCCTCTAGAGCCCAAACTTCCATTTCTCCTACTCTTTGTCCCCCTTGTTTGGCCCTCCCTCTAAGGGGTTGTTGTGTAACAAGTGCGTAATGCCCACTGGAACGTCCATGGATTTTATCATCAACTTGATGAATTAATTTTAGGATATAGGACTTTCCTATTAGAACAGGTTGTTCAAAAAGATCTCCCGTTCTTCCATCAAATATTCTGCTTTTTCCCGGGTATTCGGGTTCAAATACCCATGGATTTTTTGTTTTCTTACTGGCTTCATATAATTCAGAAAACACTAGTTTTCTTGAGGCCTCTTGCTCATATCTCTCATCAAAAGGTCCTATTCTATAATGTTTATTTAGGAGATCCCCCGCTAACCCGAGCGAACATTCAAATATCTGTCCCACATTCATTCGTGAGGGGACTCCTAATGGGTTGAATACCATATCAACGGGCGTTCCATCTTGCAAATAGGGCATATCTTGTCTAGACAAAATCTTAGAAATTATACCCTTATTCCCATGCCTTCCAGCTACTTTATCACCTACTTTGATTTCACGTTTCTGTGAAATATATACACGAATCTTTTCTGGATTAGAATTGGAAACTCCCTTTCTATGGATCCATCTCACATCAATAACTCGACCCCTTCCTCCTATAGGTAGTCTTAGAGAAGTTTCTTTTGAAGTGGATACCTGAATACCAAGTATAGCTCGTAATAATCTATCCTCCGGAGCATATGACGATTCGCTCGCTGTCTGAGGTGTTAATTTACCTACTAAGATATCACCTGTTTCTATCCAAGATCCCAGCATCACAATTCCATTTCTGTCTAAATTTTGGAGTAAACGAGCCTCTAAATGCGGGATATCCTTAGTGATTCTTTCAGGACCTTGGCTTGTTACATGAGTCTGAATTTCATATTTCCGGATGTGAAAAGAAGTATAAATATCTTCATAGACCAGACGTTCGCTAATTAGTACTGCATCTTCAAAATTGTAACCTTCCCATGGCATATAAGCTACTAATACATTTTTTCCTAAAGCGAGTTCCCCACCAGCTGTAGCCGCACCGTCCGCTAGAATTTGTCCCTTTTTAATGTATTTACCCCGCTGAACCTGAGTTTTTTGATGCATACAAGTATTTTTGTTGGAACGTTGATACATAACTAATGGAATGCTTATAGTATCCCCATTACTTGAGAAAATGATCTTTTGAGTATCAGTATAAATGATTTTTCCCTTGCGTTCGGCTATAGCTGAAATCCCCGAATCTAGAGCCGTTTGGCCTTCCAACCCAGTTCCAACAATGCACTTCTCGGACCGAGAAAGGGGAACTGCTTGGCGCTGCATATTAGAACTCATTAAAGCTCGATTCGCATCATTATGCTCGATAAAAGGAATGAGGGAAGCTCCAATAGAAAAATATTGGAAAGGAAAAATGCTTCTAAGATGAATCTCTTCCCATGCAATAGTCAGGAATTCTTGACGATATCGAGCTGGAACAACCTGTTGTTCTTGAATACCCCGATTCAAGGCCAAAGAATTTCCTGCTGCTACCATATAATATTCATCTCTATTTGGTGATAAATAAACCATCTGTGCATTTTTTGATCTATCAGATAATTCATAAAACGGACTCTCTATAGATCCCCAATAACCAACCTTCACATGAATAGCTAATGATCCAATAAGTCCAACATTGATTCCTTCGGACGTGTCGATTGGGCAAATACGTCCATAGTGACTCGGGTGGATATCTCGTATCCGAAAACTAGCAGTTCGCCCCGTCAATCCTCCAGGACCCAAATAACTCCATTTTCGCCCATGAACGATTTGTGTCAACGGATTAGTTCGATCCAAAACTTGAGATAAAGGGTGTAGGCCAAAAAACGATTCATAAGTAGTTGTTAATGAAGTTGAAGTTACCAAATTTTGAGGAGTCGGTATCAATTTATGCCTGATTGCTCCACATATAGTTCCTCGAACCGTATTCTCTAAACGAACAAGAGCCAATCCGAATTGATCCTGTAATAGATCTGCTACAGAACGAATACGTTTATTTCTCAAGTGATTCATATCGTCAAGTGTACCCATTCCCAATTTCATTCCAATCAAATGATCCACAGCAGCCAATAGATCTCGTGGTAACAAGAATGTATTGTTTTGGGGTATATCAAGATTAAGTCTCCGGTTCATATTTCGTCGACCAATCTTTCCTAATTCACATCTTTGTTGAAAAAATTTCTTTTGTAATTCCTTGCATAAGGACTCAGAAAATACCGGATCCCCCCCTACACAAGCAAATTGTTGATAAAATTCCAAAATAGCATTTTCTTTTGACCCAATCTTTTTTTTCTCTTTATCATTCGGGAAAGACAAGAAAATTTCAGGGTAACAAACATTATCTAGAATTTCTCTTATATTCAAACCCATAGCTGATGATAGAACTAGAATAGATATTTTTTGTTTTCTACTTACACGGGCCCATATCCTTGCTTTTCTATCAATTTCTAATTCCGACCTTCCCCCCCAATCCGATATTATAGTACAAGTATAGACAGAAATTCCGTTATGTTCCAACTCTGAACGGTAGTAAATACCGGGACTTTGCAATATTTGGTTGATCACAATTCGGTATATTCCATTTACTATAGAGGTTCCAAAAGAATTCATTATAGGGATGTTTCCAATAAAAACGGTTTGTTCTTGCATATTTCTACCGGTTTTCCAAATTAAGACCGCGGGGACATATAATTCAGAAGAATATGTGAGTGATTCATACACAGCATCTCTTTCTTTTATCAAGGGCTCTACCAATTGATATGTTTCCACAAATAATTGAAATTCAATTTCTTGATCTCTATCTTCAATTTTTTGAAACTTATGAAATTCTTCCGTCAAGCCCTTATTAATGAACCTACAAAATCCCTCAAATTGTATCTGACTAAATCCAGGTATTGTGGACATTCCCTCATTTCCATTCTGGAGCATCTTAATCTGAAATTTCCTATTTATTGAAAAAATCCCATTATTGGCTTGGCTCACTATTCATCGAACCCTACCGATTGATCTAGCAATGATGGAATGGATATTCTGTTTACTGAATCACATAAAATTTGAGTCAACTCCATCCATATATATCATACGTATGAACGGAAGCAAGACAGAAAAATGGAGGGCATTTTTGATACAAGTTCAAATTTGAGCTTGAGCCAGGTACAAATAAAAAGAAATGGAAATTGATAAAGCATTCCTGGGAAAAATTCTGTCACTTAGGCTGATGGAGTCTTTTATCGGATGTCAAAATTGATTCAATTTATACCTAATTCTTTTATTATGATATTACGATCAAGGGTACAAAAAAATAAAAATTCAATGAATTAAGGATTCAATCTGCTCTCTATGAATGAGATAAAAACAGAAGAATCAGGAACAGCATAGAGTTTCCCCTTTTTTTAGCACACGCAATTGAATGTTCAAAAAGGAATTCGCAAATCTTTTTTTGATCGTATAATTTCTAAAATACAATGGAATTGCATACGTATTACGTATATAGTCATAGGAGTAATCTTTAGGAAGTACATGCCAATATAGCTATCTAGCTATCCGTATATCACATCTTTTATCATAATTGAACTTGGTGCAACATAGGTTAGGTCGCACTCTATCATAATGTCTATCTTCTATTCATATTCAAGTACTATATAGGGATATGTGCATAAGAAATAGAACCGGGTTCGGTATTCACGTATAAAAATTTCTGTTCTGGGGTTTACATATGACCATATATTTTCTTATAATTAGAATTGATAATGATTAGTCGTAAATCAATTGGATTTTGCATCCATTAACCATTAAGGTAATACAAATGGATATACAAAATGAAGAGCTATTCGCTAATTCAAAGTAAGTAAGAGTAAAAGAGTAATTAAGTAAATAGTTAATGAAGTCAAGAATGAATTATTCTAAATTGCCCTGCATTTTACAGTCTGTGACCGGGGCCGGGAATCTTTTCACTTTTCTATAGATCTATCGAATCTATAGAAAAGTGAAAAGAGAAGGTAAGTTTTTAAGCGACGCGTGTTTTGAGATAAAATCAATCGAAGAAAAGGATAGGATAGAAAAAGGATCCAATAAAAAAGAGGAATTCTTTTTTGGAAAAGGATAAGTACAATGGGATTCAAGATCCAAAAAGAAAAGAAATTAAGAAAGTAAAAAATTTAAATCAAAACAAAATGAGGAAAGGAATAGAAATAGAAAATAGAAAGAAATAGAAATATATAGAATATAAGTATAAGAATATATATATATATAATTTATATATAATATAATTTATATATAATATATTATATAATTATTCTAATTATATTCTAATTATAGAATTTTATAGAATTATAGAATTTTATAGATATTCTTAGACTTTATCCATTTTGGATGGAATTTGGCGGCATGGCCAAGTGGTAAGGCGGGGGACTGCAAATCCTTTATCCCCAGTTCGAATCTGGGTGTCGCCTGATCAACAAAAAAATACTTGAAATTTATTAATCCTGTTGATCGAACTTGACGAATTCTTGCCCCGTAAAAGCATAGGCAAGGGCTAGGTCTGTTGATACTTGATTTTGAGAACTCGTAGGGCCTATAAAAGCCTGTCATCTTTTTTCTCAAAATCTGGGTTCTGAGTGTGGCTCAAAAAGGTACCAAGAAATCTGAAGCAACCCAATCTTATTAATGATTGATTTGGGCTATTCTGAATTGAATCAAATAAAAGAAATAGTGAGAATTCATTCTGGGTATCAGAACTATGAAAGTAAGAAGTCGGAAATCTTGGTATCCAAAGGTTCCTAAGAGACACTCCTTTTTGGCTACTAAGGTTGAAGAAAGGATTCTAAAAAAGACTATAAAGACTCCCTAATTATTTTAAACTAGAACTTTCTTAATATTGAGGTAGTGTCTACTAACTCTGTTTGCGATGAAATTAGATTGGATAGGCTGATGGTAAATTCATTGAATAATTGTGACAAAGAACTGAAGATACTTTGTATTCAGACTGACTAGAGGCTCTGAGTGCTGCTCATAAATTTAATCAGAATGGTTGAATGGCTCTTCTTTCTATTTACTATTTATATATTTTTTTATATATTTTTCTTTTTTTTTTCAATTCTTTCTTATTCAATAGAATTCTATTGAATAAGAAATCTAGGAACTTTTTATGAGTAGATTCATGAAATTGTTTCATAAAGAACCGTAAGTAAGAATCCTATTTTTCTTTCTATTTCATTTATATTGAGTATAGATAAAAGATCTTCCTATGTTATACTATGTTAGACTCTTCAATTCGCGACGATAAATTTATTTGATATTGTTATTCATAATATTGTTAGTATCATCAAGATGCAATTCATACCTTTGAATTGATAGGAGTCCACTTTATCATCTCTATGGGATTAGATCCCGAATTATTGTATCCCGAATTATTGTGAAAGAAGAAAACAAAGAGATTATGGAAGTCAATATTCTTGCGCTTATTGCTACTGCGCTGTTCATTTTAGTTCCTACTGCCTTTTTACTTATCATATACGTCAAAACAGTCAGCCAAAATGATTAATTTGAATGAAACTTGAATTATTCATTTTTATCAATGATTGAAGAAATGAAAGGGTTTAAAACTCTAGTTAAGTCTTAAATGAAATGTGGAATCAGAAGTATCTGAGATAGTGTGGTAGAAAGAGCTATATATAGCTCTTTCTACCACACTATACAATTGAGTATTGTAGAATATTTCATATTCATTCATATTCTTAGTACATAAAACATAAAGTTGTATTGTATACAGAAAGAAGCTTTCTCTTATATAGATCAATTGACAATAGATATCTATATCTAAGTAATAATATATATTAGACGTACATCAAAATGAAATAACACTTGAATTTTCTATTTTTTCTCTACACCCATTTGTATACATTTTGATCAATCCAAAAGAATTGCAAGCCCAACTTCTTGAATTCCTGATTCTTTATATCTCTTCTTATGCTTATGGATCCGGGGGCCCATCGAAAGAATTAATGTAGGAAGAAGAGTACAGGCATATACTATATACCATATAAATACCATATAATATACATATCATATATTAGAGAATTATAGAAATCTAAGAATATTAGAATAATATTAGATAATATCTAATAATAAATAATAATAAAAATAAATAAAGAAGACTATTTAATTATTTATAATTATTTAATTTTAATTATTTAATAGAGGATTAATTAGAAATCTAATAGAAATCTAATACTAGTAATATATCTAAA